CACCGACTATTCTACTAAAGTCATAGGAGATGTAGTGTGCTGCTATTACATTTACGTGAGTAATACATATTCCTTCCACTTCGCTAAGCAAAGTCTTTCGTAGCGAAATGGCGATCGTCTCGGCTTGACCTTCCCGAAGCGGACACAGAACAAAACGCCCATATTTATAATGTTGGCTAATCTCCTTTGTAGCAACACAACTCCATTGGACAATGTGTTCTATTCGCTTCACTTCGTCTTTTTTCATTAATCCTCCTGTTTTAGATTTTTACAATTTATACGCGTCTTTTTTTTGGAGGTCTGCATCCATTATGTGGTAGAGGGGTTACGTCCATGACGCAATTTAGCCGTATTCCACTTCTCCGAATGGCTCGTAATGCAGAATCTCGTCCGAGACCGGGACCTTTTATTCTGACGTCTGCTTCTTGCATACCCTGATCGATTACTATACTAATAGCATTTGCTGTCGCAGTTTGCGCAGCAAAGGGCGTCCCTCTTCTTGGGCCCCTGAATCCACAAGTACCGGCGGAGGACCATGAAACCACCTGACCCTGGGTATCTGTAACCGTTACAATGGTATTGTTGAAACTTGCTTGAATATTTATTACCCCCTTGGATATTCGAAGACTACTTTTCCGTGAAGTAAAACGCGGATACTTCCGTGAAGTAAAACGCGGATTTTTCCGTGGAATAAAACGCACATAGTTAGGTAAACTAGTTCTTGATATAGGTTTTGCCATATTTTATCATCTCATAAAAATGAGTCAGAGATATATGGATATATCCATTTCGTGTCAAAACAAATCTTTTCTTTTATTTGTGCATTGGGTACGTTGTAGAGTCCCTTTTTTTTTTAGAAATATTATCCCTGTCTCTGTTTATGCCTAGGGTTGGAGCAAATTACTATAATTCGTCCCCGTCTACGGATCAGTCGACATTTTTCGCAAATTTTACGAACGGAGGCTCTTTTTTTCATAATTTGTTTTTCCTTACCTTAATGAAATTACGAATCTACTCTAGAAAAAAAAAAAGAAATCTCTTGAAATTTTGAACCTCAAATTGTATCCCAACGAAAGGAGGATTGATAAATCCAATTAATCGTTCGAATCTTTGTTGCGGGGTTTAGGGTCTATTCTAAAAATTATGCGCCCCCGGGTTGAATCATAACGACTTACTTCAATTTTGACTCTATCGCCTGGTAGTATTCGTATATAACTACGCCGTATCTTTCCAGAAATATAACCTAGGATCAGATCGTCATTATCTAAACGAACTCGAAACATACCATTGCGAAGTGATTCCACTACAAGTCCTTCTAAGATCCATTTTTCATCTTTCATTCTAGATAAACCTCTTTAAGTATCAACTAAAGCTAAAAAAAATAAGAATGATATTAGACAACCCGTCCTTTCTCTTTCCTTCACAAAACAAATAGGAAGTTGCAGATTCAATTTAAATTCGGATACTAGAAGGATTACCATATATAACACAAAATTTCTCCTCCGATTCCTTCTAGTCGAGCCTCTCGGTCTGTCATTATACCTCGAGAGGTAGAAAGGATAACAATACCTATTCCTCCTAAAATCCTGGGAATTTTTTCATAATTGGAATAGATTCGTTGACCGGGTCGACTGATCCGTTTTAAAATAGTTCTATATCGCCCCTTCCTATTCCTTCGATGTCGCAGAGTTGAAACCAAGAAATTTTTCGTGCTTTCTCGATGTTTTCTCACATTTTCTATAAAGCCTTCTCGTAGAAGTATTTTAACAATCCTTTCGGTAATCTTCGTATGTGCGATTCGAACTGTTCCTTTTTTATCCATGTCAGCATTTCGTATAGAAGTTATTATGTTAGCAATAGTGTCCCTACCCATGACGAACCATTATTATTGGTGCCTCCGATTTTTTATATAATCAACATGTTCTTCTTTTTTTTTTTTTTTTTAAGGTACATGCCTAATACATAATTTACTAAAAAATTCTACTAATAATAAATTGAATATATTTCAGATACCCTTATTAGTATTTAGAATACCTCTGGAGCTAATGAAATTATTTTCGTAAAATTCAACTGTCTCAATTCTCGAGCGATCGCACCAAAAACTCGAGTTCCTTTTGGATTTCCTTCTTGATCAATGACAACCGCAGCATTATCATCATATTTTAAAATCATACCATTATCTCGTTTAAGTTCTTTACATGTACGTACAATTACAGCTCTGATCACTTCGGATCTTTGTAGAGGCATATGAGGTACTGCTTCTTTGATTACAGCAACAATCACGTCACCAATATGAGCATATCGTCGATTACTAGCTCCTATGATTCGAATACACAGTAATTTTCTAGCCCCGCTGTTGTCCGCCACATTTAAATGGGTTTGAGGTTGAATCATTTTTTTTTTTTCTTCGCTCTTTGCATGAAAAAAAGGGAGAAATATTGTTTGTTCAGAAAAAAAACCTCGGCTGTTTTTTCATTTTCGACATAGTTTCATTTTTCGACATAGAAAGGCCCTTTCTTTTGGTTATACATTTCTAACGAATTGAGTTCGTATAGGCATTTTTGACGCAGCGATTGAAATAGCTTCTCTGGCTACGCTTTCTGATACTCCACTCATTTCATAAAGTATTCGACCAGGTTTAACAACGGATACCCAATATTCGGGGGATCCTTTCCCCGAACCCATACGCGTTTCTGTAGATCTTACTGTAACTGGTTTGTCTGGAAATATACGGACCCAAATTTTTCCACCGCGACGCGCATATCGCGTCATTGATCGTCGCCCTGCTTCTATTTGTCTAGATGTGATCCAAGTGGGTTCAAGTGCCTGAAGAGCATATTTACCGAAACAAATACGATTGCCTCGATAAGATATTCCCTTCATTCTTCCTCTATGTTGTTTACGGAATCTGGTTCTTTTGGGGTTATAGTTGATGGTTGTTTCTCAATGCCATCTCTACTGCAAAACCGGACATGAGAGTTTCTTCTCATCCAGCTCCTCGCGAATAAAACGATTCAAAAAATTACAGATATATGTATTTGAATCTTTCGCGGGCGAATGTATATTCTTTCAATGTCTCTTTCACTCGTAGGGTCATCCCGGGACCTCTCAGAATCAGAATAAATGAATTCTAGGTTCGTTCCGCCATCCTACCCGATGAATCATTCGGATTCCTTTTCAATAGAATCTTTTGCAGTCACGGGTTCTGTCGTTCCCATCGCTTCTCAATTAATGGTTAGGTCGAAACTTTGCAATAGAGCTCCTAATTTGTTTCTGAGCCAATATTCCCAATCTTTATTGACTCGGCGCTCTTTATTATTTTTTTTTTTTTTTTTAGCTTGGATACGTCTAATTACTGAATTTTACTAATTAAAAACGAATCCTTATTTATGCTATGTTACATTGCGATGATTTGCAGACCATACATCATATTTGGAATCACATATCGTTGATATTTTATTTTTCTCTTTCTCTCGCCCTTCCATTTATCCATATCCTCCTATTTTTGTTTCACAACCTTATACTTATAATCTGATTGATTTATCTTTTATTTTTTGTGAAAAATATATCAGTTGCTGCAACGATATGATCGATACGTCATATAGTGACTGGTTCCTTGGATCCAGATAATACGAAGCAATGGGTTGGTTATTAGTTCTATAATTATTAGTTCATACTTTTGGTTGGTCTCCTGTTTTTTTAATCCCAACCTAATTCTTAATTTAATAAAATAAAAAACCAACGAGTCGCACACTAAGCATAGCAATTATATGAAATGGTCAATTGAATTTTTATTCAACCCTGTAGAATTCTATAAATTCAAATTGCTCTTTTTTTATTGAATGAAAAGCTAATGAAAGAATTGGTGATTTTTTGTTCCATCACTGGATAGAATGTAAAGATAACCAAAAGATCATTACTTCTCGTCTGTAAATATCCAAATTTTTATGCCCAATGCCCCATAAATAGTTCGAACTGTATAGGAACAATAATTAATTTTAGCTCGAATGGTTTGTAGGGGAACCCTACCTTCTCTAAACCATTCGACACGTGCAATTTCTTTTCCGTCGATACGCCCTGCAATTTGTACTTGAATTCCTTTTGTATCTGCCTCTTCAGTTAAGGCAATAGCTTTTTTTATTGCTTTTCGAAATGAAACTCTATCCTTTAATTGTTCGGCTATATATTCTGCAAGGATGTTAGGGTGTCCGTAAGGTTTTGCAATTTTTGTGATAGTAATGTTAAGTTTTTTGTTTACAGAATCAATTTTTTTTTGTACATGGCTCTGTAATTCTTTGATTCTTCGCGATCCATCCTCTATTAACAATTTTGGGAACCCTATATATATTATGACATGGATCAGATCGATCGTTTTTTGAATCTTTATATATACAATTGTCTCGGCACTGGAAGAGATTTTTATATTTTTTTCTACATAATTCTTGATACAATCCTGTATTTTTTGATCTTCCTGAAGACCCTCAGGATAATTTTTTGGTTGTTCAAACCAAAGGGAATGATGGCTTTGGGTTGTACCAAGTCTGAAACCAAGTGGATTTATTTTTTGTCCCATAAAACCTCGCACCCATCATTGGCCCATAGCATTCTGCCCCCAAATAGAGCCTCGTATAGAAAACATTCATACTTATCTTGAATATCTATATACTTCTCTTTATATATCCATCCTCTTTTTTTTAACCATAGATAAAAGTTTTTATCTTTAGAGATATCTTGCAATACAATAGTTATGTGACAGGTGGGTCTTTTTATCGGATAACTACGTCCTCTAGCTCGAGGTTTTAACTTTTTCACGATAGTACCCTCGTTAACTTCGGCTTGACTAATAATTAAAGCCGTTTTGTCGAAATCCATATTGTTAGTAGCATTTGCTGCTGCAGAATAAACTAATTTAAAAATGGGATAACATGCTCGATAAGGCATGAGTTCTAGTTTCATAAGTATTTCATCATAGGGACGCCCACGAATCTGATCAATTACTCTTCGCGCTTTGTGAGCAGACATACATATATGTTGACCTAAAGCATATACTTCTACCTCAGGTACCCTCTCTATCATAAGGTTCACCTCCCACCAATAAACGACGAGCACCCATATTAACTTTATTAACATTAACGACGAGATTTTTTATCGTTTCTCGTATGCTCCCGGAAATTCCGAGTAGGTGCAAATTCTCCCAATTTGTGACCTACCATACTATCTGTTATATAAATAGGTAAATGCTCTTTCCCATTATGAATAGCAATTGTATGGCCGATCATTTTGGGTATAATGGTAGATGCCCGGGACCAAGTTACTATTATTTCTTTTTCTGTCCTTCGGTTGAGCTTCTCAATTTTTTCCAATAAATGATTAGCTACAAAGGGTTTTTTTTTTAGTGTTTTTAGTGAACGTGTCACAGCAAATTCCTCCTATCTTTTTTATTTTTTTTTGTAAAGACGAAGAAACATATTTGATTTTCAATACTCTCCTATTTACTACGGCGACGGAGAATCAAACTATCACTATATTTTTTCTTTTTTCTATTTCTTCTTCCAAGCGCAGGATAACCCCAAGGGGTTGTGGGTTTTTTTCTACCAATTGGGGCCCTCCCTTCACCACCCCCATGGGGATGGTCTACAGGATTCATAACTACCCCTCTTACTACAGGACGCTTACCTAGCCAACACTTAGATCCGGCTCTACCCAAACTTTTCTGGTTCACCCCAAGATTACCCACTTGCCCGACTGTTGCTGAGCAGTTTTTGGATATCAAACGGACCTCCCCAGATGGTAATTTTAATGTGGCCGATTTACCCTCTTTTGCAATCAGTTTCGCTACAGCACCCGCAGCTCTCGCTAATTGTCCGCCCTTTCCAAGTGTGATTTCTATGTTATGTATGGCCGTGCCTAAGGGCATATCGGTTGAAGTAGATTCTTCTTTTTGATCAATCAAAACCCCTTCCCAAACTGTACAAGCTTCTTCCAAAGCATACGGCTTTCCGGATGTATATGATGATATCTAGACAGATGGATCTTATATGAATCGTATGATGAAGTACCACATGAGTTGATATATTGGAATCCAAATCTGCCGAATCACTCATGTTATGATCTTCTACATCCTAGGTCTCCCCGTTCCTTCATCTGGCTTATGTTCTTCATGTAGCATTCAGACCGAATGACTCTATGAAATTACGTCGATACTTCCACATATTACGGGTAACGTAGGAGACATCTCTATTTTTCCCCCGGGGTAGAATTACCACTGCTTAGCTTTCAATTCGCCTCTGACCATCAAATGAAATGTGAATAACTCGTCCTCCTCTCTTTGAAACAAGGGGCGCTTCCGGTTCTGTCGGTGCTTCAAACAATTTTGTCTTCTCCATATTACCATATCTCTAGAGTCAATAATTTTCTATGAGGAACTACTGAACTCAATCACTTGCTGCCGATACTCTTCAGTTTTCTGTTGAGGTCTATCCCGTAGAGGTACTCAAATTGGATCAGTGATCGATTTCTAGGTTTCGTCGTAAACCTAATTGGTTACTTCCAATTACGTAAATCAATAGTTCAAACCGCACTCAAAGGTAGGGCATTTCCCATTGAGATAGGAACTTCTGTACCAGAAACAATGGTATCTCCAATTATAGCCCCTCTGGGATGTAAAATATATCTCTTCTCACCATCCCTATAGTGTATGAGACAAATGTTTGCATTTCGATTAGGGTCGTATTCTATGGTTACGATTCTACCAGATATGTCTTTTTCATTCCGTCGAAAATCAATTTTACGGTATAGACGCTTATGACCTCCCCCTCTATGCCTTGCGGTAATGATTCCTCTGGCATTACGACCTTTACCACAACGACGCTGTCCATAGATCAAATTATTTCGTGGATTGGATTTCACTTGACTGCCGACGGTTCTGCTCGAGGTAGAAGTTTTGTATAAAGGTATCGCCGTGTTATTAAGTATTTTGATTTAAGTTCTTTTCTTTCTAAATTTAAGTTCTTTTCTTTCTAAGAGGTGGAATAGAATAACCCGGTTGAAGCGTAATAATCATGCGTCTATAATGCATTGTATGTCCCATAATGGGTCCCTTTCTTCTACCCTTTCCCGGGAGTCGATGACTATTCATAGCTATTACCTTGACACCAAAAAAGAGTTCGACCCAATGCTTTATTTCTGTCCTAGTTGATCCTGATTCGACATTAGAAGTATATTGATTGTTCCCCAATAACCGAATACTTTTGTCTGTAAATACTGCATATTTGATTCCATCCATAAATCTATTTTCTTCCCTATGAGTTCCGGTATCGATAAGAATTCTACTTCTTACTGTTCATATGTTATGATATGAATATACCATAGTAATTATATTAATTCGTTATGTATGGATGATGAGATTCCATTGATACGGAGCCAATTCCAATAGACGTATTGAACGTTCGCGTTGTACTGCATCCAGCAGGAATTGAACCTACGAATTTGCCAATTATGAGTTGGGCGCTTTAACCATTCAGCCATGGATGCGTAATGGGGATTAGCATATATTTCAAGTATCTAGCCTAACTCTATAGAAAAATCGTTATATATTCTATATAATAATAAATATAATAAAAATTTCCAAGTCAATTCTACATGATAATTAATAATAAAAATTTCCAAGTCAATTCTACATGATAATTAATAATAAAAATTTCCAAGTCAATTCTACATGATAATAATAAAAATTTCCAATATTAATTAAATACATATATAAATATAAAGTCAAATTTTAAAGAAATCCTAAGGAGGAATCAATATCAATATGAGGCAAGACAGGGCAAAACGACGTCTATATAAATCCTGGATTTTTGAGTTTAGGGAGGTATTGAGAGAGATCAAGAATTCTCACTATTTCTTAGATTCGTGGACCAAATTGGATTCAGTGGGATCTTTCATTCACGTTTTTTTCGACCAAGAACGTTTTATGAAACTCTTTGACCCACGAATAGTAAGTATCCTCTTTTCACGCGATTCGCAGGGTTCAACAAGCAATCGATCTTTCACGATCAAAGGTGTAGTACTGCTTGTAGTAGTGGTCCTTCTACATCGTCTTAACAATCGAAATCTGGTCGAAAGAAAAAATATCTATTTGAGGGGGCTTCTTCCTATACCCGTAAACTCCATTGGACCCAGAAATGATTCATTGGAAGACTCTTTTGAGTCTTCCAATATCCATAGGTTGATTGTTTCGCTCCTGTATCTTCCAAAAGGGAAAGAGATCCCTGAGAGTTCTTTCATGGATCCGAAAGAGAGTACTTGGATCAATCAAAGAAAGGTTCAACAACTTCCCAAAGAAATCGAAGAATTTCTTGGGAATCCTACAAGATCCTCTCGTTCTTTTTTCTCTGACAGATGGTCAGAACTTTATCTGGGTTCGACTCCTACTGAGAGGTCCACTAGAGATCAGAAATTGTTGAAGAAACAACAAGATGTTTCTTTTGTCCGTTTCAGGCGATCGGAAAATAAAGAAATGGTTGATATATTCAAGATAATTACGTATTTACAAAAAACCGTCTCAATTCATCCTATTTCATCAGATCAGGGATGCGATATGGTTCCGAAGGATGAACCGGATATGGACAGTTCCAAGAAGATTTCATTCTTGAACCAAAATCCATTTTTTGATTTATTTCATCTATTCCATGACCGGAACAGGGGAGGATACACGTTTCACCACGCAGAAGAGAGATTTCAAGAAATGGCGGATCTATTAACTCTATCAATAACCGAGCCGGATCTGGTGTATCATAAGGGATTTGCCTTTTCTATTGATTCCTGCGGATTGGATCAAAAAAAATTCTTGAATGAGGTATTCAACTCCAGGGATGAATCGAAAAAGAAATCTTTATTGGTTCTACCTCCTATTTTTTTTGAAGAGAATGAATCTTTTTATCGACAGATAAGAAAAAATTGGGTCCGGTGCGGGAATGCTTTGGAAGATCCAAAACCAAAAAGAGTGGTATTTGCTATCAACAACATAATGAAGGCAGTCAATCAATATAGATTGATCCAAAATCTGATTCAAATCCAATATAGCATCCATGGGTACATAAGAAATGGTTCGAATCGATTTTTTTTTATGAATAGATCCGATCGCAACTTCGAATATGGAATTCAAAGGGATCAAATAGGAAATGATACTCTGAATCATAGAACTATAATGAAATATACGATCAACCAACATTTATCAAATTTGAAAAAGAGTGAGAAGAAATGGTTCGATCCTCTTCTTTCTCGAACCGAGAGATCCATGAATCGGGATCCTGATGCATATAGATACAAATGGTCCAATGGGAGCAAGAATTTCCAGAAACATTTGGAACATTTCGTTTCTGAGCAGAAGAGCCGTTTTCAAGTTTTTCAAGTAGTGTTCGATCGATTACGTATTAATATTATTAATATATTAATTAATATTAATCAATATATTAATAATATTAATATTAATCAATATTCGATTGATTGGTCCAGGGTTTTCGACAAACAAGATCCTTCTAAGCCACTTCGTTTATTTTGGTCCACCTTTTTGCGTCTCTTTTTGCCCAAGTTCCGTCTCTTTTTGCCCAAGTTCCTTCTCTTTTTGTCTAAGTCACTTTCTTTTTTCTTTGTGAGTTTCGGGAATACCCCCATTCGTGGGTCCGAGATCCACATCTCTCAATTCAAAGGTCCGAATGATCAACTCTGCGATCAGTTGTTAGAATCAATAGGTGTTCAAATCGTTCATTTGAATAAATTGAAACCCTTCTTATTGGATGATCATAATACTTCCCAAAAATCTAAATTGTTGATCGATGGAGGAACAATATCACCATTTTTGTTCAATAAGATACCAAAGTGGACGATTGACTCATTCCATACTCCTACTAGAAAAAATCGCAGGAAATCCTTTGATAACACTGATTCCTATTTCTCAATGCTATCCCACGATCGAGACAATTGGATGAATCCCGTGAAACCATTTCATAGAAGTTCATTGATATCTTCTTTTTTAAAAGCAAATCGACTTCGATTCTTGAATAATCCACATCACTTCTGGTTCTATTGTAACAAAAGATTCCCTTTTTATGTAGAAAAGGCCCGTATCAATAATTATGATCTTACGTATGGACAATTCCTTAATATCTTGTTCACTGGCAACAAAAAATTTTCTTTGTGCGTCGGTAAAAAAAAACATGTTTTTTCGGAGAGAGATGCTATTTCAACGATCGAGTCACGGGTATCTAACATATTCATACCTAACGATTTTCCAATTCTATCCGCTCGATTCGTTCGTAGAGCTCTTTACGCAATCGCAGACATTTCTGGAACACCTCTAACAGAGGGACAAATAGTCAATTTAGAAAGAACTTATTGTCAACCTCTTTCAGATATGAATCCGTCTGATTCAGAAGGGAAGAACTTGCATCAGTATCTCAATCTCAATTTCAATTCAAACATGGGTTTGATTCACATTCCATGTTCTGATAAATATTTACGAGCCAAAAAGAGGAAAAAACAGAGTCTTTGTCTAAAGAAATGCGTTGAGAAACGGCAGATGGATAGAATCTTTCTACGAGCAAATCTCTCAAAAAAATGGAAGCTGTTCCAAACATATCTGCCATGGTTCTTTACTTCGACAGGGTACAAATATCTAACTTCGATAGGGTACCAATATCTACATCTAAATTTCATCCTTTTAGATACTTTTTTAGACCTATTGCCGATACCGATACGAAGTAGCAGTCAAAAAGTTGTATCCATTTTTCACGATATTATGGATATATCACGGCGAATTCCTCGGAAAATATGGTGGGCGATTCTTCCACAACGGAATCGGATAAGTCAGATTTCGAGGAAGTGTTTACATAGTCTTCTTCTGTCCGAAGAAATGATTCATCGAAATAATGAGTCACCCCTTTCATTCTGGGTACATCTGGGATCACCAAATGCTCGGGAGTTCTTCTATTCAATCCTTTTCCTTCTTCTTGTTGCTGGATATCTCGTTCGTACACATCTTCTCTTTGTTTCCCGAGCCTCTAGTGAGTTACAGACAGAGTTCGAAAAGATCAAATCTTTGATGATTCCATCATACATGATTGAGTTACGAAAACTTCTGGATGGGTATCCTCCATCTGAACTGAATTCTTTCTGGTTAAAGAATCTCTTTCTAGTTGCTCTGAAACAATTAGGATATTTTCTAGAAGAAATACGGGGTTCTGCTTTTGGCAGCAACATGCTATTGGGTGGTGGTCCCGCTTATGGGGTCAAATCAATACGTTCTAAGAAGAAATATTTGAATATCAATCTCATCGATATCATCGATTTCCTAAGTCTTATACCAAATCCCATCAATCGAATAACTTTTTCGAGAAATACGAGACATCTAAGTCGTACAAGTAAAGAGATCTATTCATTGATAAGAAAAAGAAAAAACGTGAACGGTGCTTGGATTGATGATAAAATCGAATCCTGGTTCGCGAACAGTGATTCGATTGATGATGAAGAAAGAGAATTCTTGGTTCAGTTCTCCACCTTAACGAAGGAAGAAAGGATTGATAAAATTCTATTGAGTCTGACTCATAGTGATCATTTCTCAAAGAATGACTCTGGTTATCAAATGATTGAACAACCGGGATCCGTTTACTTACGATACTTAGTTGACATTCATAAAAAGCGTCTAATGAATTATGAGTTCAATAGATCCTGTTTAGCAGAAAGGCGGATATTCCTTGCTCATTATCAGACAATCACTTATTCACATTCACAAACCTCGTGTGGGGCTAATAGTTTTAATTTCCCATCTCATGGAAAACCCTTTTCGCTCCGATTAGCCCTATCCCCCTCTAGGGGTATTTTAGTGATAGGTTCTATAGGAACTGGACGGTCCTATTTGGTCAAATACCTAGCGACAAACTCCTACGTTCCTTTCATTACGGTATTTACGAACAAGTTCCTGGATGACAAGCCTCAAGGTTATTTTTATGAAGAGAGCGATTTTGAAGATGATGATGACGATTTTTATGATAGTAACGACGATGACCTTGACCTTGATATTGATATTGATATTGAAAAGGAGCTGCTAACTTTGACGAGTGAGATAACTATAGATAGGGAAATGACGCCGAAAATAGACCTATTTGATATCACCCTTCAACTCGAATTAGCAAAATCAATGTCTCCTTGCATAATATGGATTCCAAACATTCATGATCTGTCTGTGAATGAGTCAAATTACTTATCCCTCGGTCTATTAGTGAACCATCTCTCCGGGGATTGTGAGGATTGTGAAAGCTCCTCCACTAGAAATATTCTAGTTATTGCTTCGACTCATATTCCCAAAAAAGTGGATCCCGCTCTAATAGCTCCGAATAAATTAAATACATGCATTAAGGTACGAAGGCTTCTTATTCCACAACAACGAAAGCACTTTTTCACTCTTTCATATACTAAGGGATTTCACTTGGAAAAGAAAATGT